TAAAATATCTTCTGCTTTATATGATTATCAAGCAAATAAAAAGTTATTCTATGTATCGATCCTTACATCTCCTACTACTGGTGGGGTAACCGCTAGTTTTGGTATGTTGGGGGATATCATTATTGCCGAACCCAACGCCTACATTGCATTTGCGGGTAAAAGAGTAATTGAACAAACATTAAATAAGACAGTACCTGAAGGTTCACAAGCGGCTGAATATTTATTCCATAAGGGCTTATTCGATTCAATCGTACCGCGTAATCCTTTAAAGGGCGTTCTGAGTGAGTTATTTCAGCTCCATGCTTTCTTTCCTTTGACTCAAAATAAAATCAAGTAGAGCTTTAAATTTTTTTTTTGTGACGAGTGAGTAATTATTTATAGGATTTGTTTATGGCAATCAAATTCAAAATCCAAATAATTAATTTTTCTTTGGTATAACATAAGATTTAACTGCAGAAAGAATCATGTGATGTGGATAATTTTTTTTTATCGATATTCCTCTTTTCCTGATTAGTAATATTCCTATTTTTCTGATTACTAACCAGGAAAACTCTATAAAAAAAGCAAATTCTTTCTTCCACGAATTTAAATTTAGGCAAGAGGAAGAAAAAGGATTTCGTTGTTTTTATTTATATATATATATATATTAGAATTTCTATATATATATTATTCTATTTATTCGATTTTTATATTCTATTTATTAGAATTCTATTTCTATTAGATAGATTAATATATAGATCTAGTATATAGATATAGATCTAGAAATTTCTTTTTTATTTATTTTTAGAATATACATATATTATACTTACTTTTACTTAGATTACTTTTACTTAGATATATTTAGTAATTTAGTAGAATTATATATGAGTATAATTCTACATGAATTCTAAAAAAGATCTTTCTAACATCGAACCATTAATATAACAACAAAAACTTAACAGGTACAAATAATTAAATCGAGGTACCCATTCTATGACAACTCTCAGCAACTTACCTTCTGTTTTTGTGCCTTTAGTGGGCCTAGTATTTCCGGCACTTGCAATGGCTTCGTTATTTATTTATGTTCAAAAAAACAAGATTTTTTAGATACGGGCAGTAGGGACACATCTATTCTTAGATCTATTAAGAAATTCGATGAATTACTCCCCAAGGTTTACATCAAAATAGTACTAGTTGATGAGCGTTACTTCGGGAAACCAAAAAAGTAAACTCCAATTTTTTGGGGTTATTCTCCCAATTCCAATAAAATACAACTGGGTCTAGTATGGGTTGTCGATCAGAACGTATATGGATAGAACTTAGAACAGGGTCTCGAAAAACAAGTAATTTCTGTTGGGCCTTTATCCTTTTTTTAGGTTCATTAGGGTTCTTATTGGTTGGAACTTCCAGTTATCTCAGTAGAAATTTGATACCTTTATTTCCGTCTCAGCAAATGCTTTTTTTTCCACAAGGGATCGTGATGTCGTTCTATGGAATCGCGGGTCTCTTTATTAGCTTCTATTTGTGGTGTACAATTTCGTGGAGTGTAGGTAGTGGTTATGATCGATTCGATAGAAAACAAGGAATAGTGTGTATTTTTCGCTGGGGATTTCCGGGAAAAAATCGTCGTATTTTTCTCCGATTCCTTATGAAAGACATTCAGTCTATCAGAATAGAAGTTAAAGAGGGTATTTATACTCGTCGTGTCCTTTATATGGAAATCGGAGGACAGGGGTCTATTCCCTTGACTCGTACTGATGAGAATTTGACTCCACGAGAAATGGAACAAAAAGCGGCGGAATTGGCCTCTTTTTTGCGTGTACCAATTGAAGGATTTTGAAAAAGAAAAAAAAAGGAACTGAAAAATGAATACTTTTTTAAAATTTTAAAAAAACAGAAAAAATTCAAGAATTTTTTTTTTCGAAATATTTGATATTTTGATAGATGATAGAAAGGGCGTTCTTTCGTTTCGAAATCTGACTAAACTATTCATTACTTGAAGTGGCCCTCTTTCGTGCATTCATCGAAAGCGCTAATTGCTTCGAATTTTAACAATTGATATCTTTGGAAACAATACAATATTTTTTTCCTTCATTTGAATTTGAAGTGGACTGTTTTCTTTCTATTTCTTATTCGATTTCTGTATTCTTTCTAAATTCAAGGACTAACTCCCGAATCACAAATAAAATAAAAAACGGAGGAATAGATTTCTCTATGATTTGTGATAGAACTTAGACTTGATAGAAATATTAATAGAGTTGACGAATGGGTTGAAGGTGAATTCATTAAAGACGAAAAATGAAAAATGGCAAAAAAGAAAGCATTGATTCCCCTTCTTTATCTTACATCTATAGTATTTTTGCCCTGGTGGATCTCTTTCTCATTTAAAAAAAGTCTGGAATCTTGGGTTACTAATTCGTGGAATACTAGGCAATCCGAAATTTTCTTGACTGATATTCACGAAAAGAGTATCCTACAAAAATTCATAGAATTGGAGGAATTGGTCCTCTTGGATGAAATGATAAAGGAATACCCGGAAACACGTTTACAAAACCTTCGTATCGGAATCTACAAAGAAATGGTCCAATTGATCAAGACGCACAATCAGGATTGTATCCATACGATTTTTAACTTCTCGACAAATATAATCTGTTTCGTTATGCTAAGTGGTTATTCTATTCTAGGTAATCAAGAACTTCTTATTCTTAACTCTTGGGTTCAAGAATTCCTATATAACTTAAGCGACACAATAAAAGCTTTTTCTATTCTTTTATTAACGGATTTATGTATAGGATTTCATTCGCCTCATGGTTGGGAACTAATGATTAGTTCTGTCTATAAAGATTTTGGATTTGCTCATAATGAACAAATTCTATCCGGTCTTGTTTCCACTTTTCCAGTCATTATAGATACCTTTTTAAAATATTGGATTTTCCGTTATTTAAATCGTGTATCTCCGTCACTTGTAGTGATTTATCATTCAATGAATGACTGAAAAAATGATCCCCCGGTCCCATTATAACGTACTTTGTACAAAAGCTAAACATTAAAAATTTTACTTATTATTTTCTTTTTTTTTTTTTTATTTTTTTTTCGTATTTTTCTTTCTACTCGGAGATTCTTCCTAATATATATTCCAGTAACGTTATTTCAGTAAATAGCAGAATCGTGGATAGGGAACTGTACGAGCGACCTACCAAATTTTATTGTAGAAATTTTAGGATCAATGATTGGACCATGCAAACTAAAAATGCCGTTTCTTGGATAAAAGAAGAGATTACTCGATCCATTTCCGTATCGCTCATGGTATATATAATAATTCGAGCACCCATTTCAAACGCATACCCCATTTTTGCACAGCAGGGTTATGAAAATCCGCGAGAAGCAACAGGTCGTATTGTATGTGCCAATTGCCATTTAGCTAATAAGCCCGTGGATATCGAGGTTCCACAAGCAGTACTTCCTGATACTGTATTTGAAGCAGTTGTTCGAATTCCTTATGATATGCAGGTGAAACAAGTTCTTGCTAATGGTAAAAGGGGATCTTTGAATGTGGGGGCTGTTCTTATTTTACCAGAGGGGTTTGAATTGGCCCCCCCCGATCGTATTTCGCCTGAGATTAAAGAAAAGATAGGCAATCTGTCTTTTCAAAGCTATCGCCCTACTAAAAAAAATATTCTTGTAGTGGGCCCTGTTCCTGGTCAGAAATATAGCGAAATCACCTTTCCTATTCTTTCCCCGGATCCCGCTACTAAGAGAGATGTTCACTTCTTAAAATATCCTATATACGTAGGCGGGAACAGGGGAAGGGGTCAGATTTATCCCGACGGGAGCAAGAGTAATAATAATGTTTATAATGCTACAGCAGCGGGTATAGTAAGCAAAATCATACGAAAAGAAAAGGGGGGATACGAAATAACCATATTGAATGCATCGGATGGGCGTGAAGTGATTGATATTATACCTCCGGGACCAGAACTTTTTGTTTCAGAGGGTGAATCTATCAAACTTGATCAACCATTAACGAGTAATCCTAATGTGGGTGGATTTGGTCAGGGGGATGCGGAAATAGTACTTCAAGATCCGTTACGTGTCCAAGGTCTCTTGTTCTTCTTAGCATCTGTTATTTTGGCACAAATTTTTTTGGTTCTTAAAAAGAAACAGTTTGAGAAGGTTCAATTGTCCGAAATGAATTTCTAGGTCCGCGGATTTATCAACATATTAGTTCGGAAAAATAACTAATTTTTGTTGATAATTATGTAATTCTGTATAATCAAAAAATTATGAAAAGCCCTTTCCTTCTTTCTATTGTATTTCTATTGTATTTCGATTTAGAGAATTCTTTGTATCGTAGTACTAGTTAGTCATAGTATATATATATTGTGACGAAGACTATTTGACTTTACCTATTTTTTTTTTTTTTCAATCCGAAACCAAAACCAATAAATAAAAAAAAAAAAAGAAATTGGAGCCGTATGATTATGTCACTGTTTTCCGATTTCAATGTCATAGAATATTTTTTTTGCATATAAGAAGTCAGTGGACAAACAAAAAGAAAGGGAATTTTATTGATAAAATAGAACTTCAACTTTAGAATCTAATTTTTTCGAATTTTTTACAATTTACAATATAATTAATTATAACAAAACTATAATTCTATTATTATTATCTATAATTTTATTATTATTATAATGTGCCATTCGGAATCGGAAAAAGTAAATCAAGTGATTTCTTCTTTCTTTTCACTTTATTTGTTTATTTGAAAGTATCGAGAACAGATGTTTTGAATGAATTAATTAAGTTCATTTTTCAAAAATATCATCAGAAAAAATGAAATGGAGTTTTTTGAAACATCGTAAAAAGTTATTGATTTTGTCATTTCTAATTTTATTCATAAAAAAAAAATTAGAAATGACAGCGTAAGAACTCAACGGATCCCTCTTTCTTCGTCGAATTTGAAGGTCCCGTTGAGTTCTTACGCTGTCATTTCTAAAACTCAGTTCATACAATTCCTACAGGGA